TTCTTCCGTGGAATTAGTTAACAAGGTCTTGCATCTTTCTATATCTCCCGAAAACAATCCCCCACTAAGAATCCTTTTTGTTGGATCGTATTATAACGAATTCTTTGGGAGTTTTTAGGAAATACTTTAAAATTTTATTAAATTATGAAATTTATAAGACAAGAAAAGATAATAACTACTAATACGAATATAAAAAGGGTGGATTATCGTATATATATATTTCATGTAGAAACATGTAGAAAGATGAATTAGAAACATGTAGAAAGATGAATAGGTCCATTTATTTATATATTTATTGTATTTTATTAATTAATATATATTTCTTAAATTAATATATATTTCTTAAAACATATACTTATAGACTCCCTATCCCTATTAAGTATATATATACTCACTTAGGTATACTTAGTATAATATAACAATTATATATGAATTATAAGATATCTTTATAACAATATAAGGATAAGGTTCAAATATAAAACAATAAATATAACAATAAATAACAGGTACAAATATTAAATCGAGGTACCCATTCTATGATAACTCTCAACAGTCTCCCCTCCATTTTTGTGCCTTTAGTGGGCTTAGTATTTCCGGCAATTGCAATGGCTTCTTTATCTCTTTATGTTCAAAAAAACAAGATTTTTTAGATACAACAAGGACAAATCTTATATATATATATTTTTTTTTCAAGACTTACTTGGATCATAACACGGATATCTATTTAGTAAAATATGGTATAATATGCGGCTTCCTTCGGGCATAAGCTCTTATGTATGTGTAAACATGATAAATGAATTATAACTATTTTCAAATAGATCGGGATCGGGGAGAATTTCTGAAATGTAAAGTCAATATATCTATATGTATTAGGAAATCATATGAAAGGGATGTTATTATTTTAGTTTGGATCTAAGAAATTCGATGAATTATCCCTAAAGGTTCACATCATAATAGTGCTGGTTGATGAGAGTTACTTCGGAAACAAAAAAAAGTAAAAAAAAAAAAATTATTTTTGTTATTCTCCCAATTCCAATAAAATGCAACTAGGTCTAGTTAGAGTATGAGTTGGCGATCAGAACGTATATGGGTAGAACTTATAGCGGGGTCTCGAAAAACAAGTAATTTCTGTTGGGCCTTTATTCTTTTTTTAGGTTCATTAGGGTTTTTATTGGTTGGAACGTCCAGTTATTTTGGTAGGAATTTTATATCTTTACTTCCTTCTCAGCAAATAATTTTTTTTCCACAAGGTATCGTGATGTCTTTCTATGGGATCGCAGGTCTTTTTATTAGCTCCTATTTGTGGTGCACAATTTCGTGGAATGTAGGTAGTGGTTATGATCGATTCGATATAAAAGAGGGCATAGTGTGTATTTTTCGTTGGGGATTTCCTGGAAAAAATCGTCGCATATTCCTCCGATTCCTTATGAAAGACATTCAGTCCATCAGAATAGAAATTAAAGAGGGTATTTATGCTCGTCGTGTCCTTTATATGGAAATAAAAGGACAAGGAGCCATTCCCTTGACTCGTACTGATGAGAATTTTACTCCACGAGAGATTGAGCAAAAAGCTGCTGAATTGGCCTATTTCTTGCGTGTACCAATTGAAGTATTTTGAAAAAAGGAACTGAAGAATGAATACTTTGCAAGAGATAAAAAACTCAAGAATCATCTTTTTTTCTATAGCATAACTTAACTGAAGTTTCTTCAGAACGCTTACTCGAGCCAAAGCAAACGTATATGAAACAATTCTAAAACTAAATTGTTTATGTCCACAATTTTTTTTATGCGTATGTAAATCCACTTAACTCAATTCAGTAACAAATCTAAATGATAGATTCATCATATATCAAAACAAAACATTTCATCATAAAGTAAAGAATTTTTTTTTCTAAATATTTGATATTTTGATAGAACGGGAGTTCTTTCGTCTCGAAATCCGACTACTATTAATTTGAAGAGGGCTCTTTCTTATTCTATATTCTTTCTAAATTCAAGGACTAACCGCTGTACTGAATCACAAAAAAATCCGGAAATACATCGATGACTTGTAATAGAACTTATGCTTGATAGAAATATTAGTATCATATAGAGTCGACGAATGAGGTGCGTTCATTAAAAATTTTTAAATTCACAGACGAAAAAATGGCAAAAAAGAAAGTATTAATTTCCCTTCTATATCTTGCATCTATAGTATTTTTGCCTTGGTGGATCTCTCTCTCATTTAATAAAAGTCTGGAATCTTGGTTTACTAATTGGTGGAATACTAGGCAATCCGAAATTTTTTTGAATGATATTCAAGAAAAGAGTATTCTAAAAGAATTCATAGACTTAGAGGAACTCTTACGTTTGGACGAAATGATAAAGGAATACCCGGAAACACATTTACAAAAGCCTCGCATCGAAATCTACAAAGAAACGATCCAATTGATCAAGATGCACAACGAGGATCGCATCCATACAATTTTACACTTCTCGACAAATATAATCTGTTTCGGTATTCTAAGTGGTTATTCTATTCTAGGTAATGAAGAACTTGTTATTCTTAACTCTTGGTTTCAAGAATTCCTATACAACTTAAGCGACACAATAAAAGCTTTTTCTATTCTTTTATTAACTGATTTATGTATAGGATTCCACTCGCCCCACGGTTGGGAATTAATGATTGGCTCTGTCTACAAAGATTTTGGATTTGCTCATAATGATCAAATTATATCCGGTCTTGTTTCTACTTTTCCAGTCATTTTAGATACAATTTTTAAATATTGGATCTTTCGTTATTTAAATCGTGTATCTCCTTCACTTGTAGTGATTTATCATTCAATGAATGACTGAAAAGTGATCGAACGATCCAATTATAATATTTGTTACTTTGTACATAAGCAAAACATTCAAAATTGTACTTACTACCCATCCAAGGGATTCCTCCAATATTCCAGTAAAATTATTTATATTTAATATTTAAGTAAATAGCAAAATTATAGATAGGGAACTATACTAGCGACCTACCTAATTTTATTGTAGAAATTTTCGGGATCAATGATTGGACCATGCAAACTAAAAATACCTTTTCTTGGATAAAGAAAGAGATTACTCGATCCATTTCCGTATCGCTCATGATATATATACTAACCCAGGCACCCCTTTCAAATGCATATCCCATTTTTGCACAGCAGGGTTATGAAAATCCACGAGAAGCGACTGGCCGTATTGTATGTGCCAATTGCCATTTAGCTAATAAACCCGTGGATATCGAGGTTCCACAAGCGGTACTTCCTGATACTGTATTTGAAGCAGTTGTTCGAATTCCTTATGATCTGCAACTGAAACAAGTTCTTGCTAATGGTAAAAAAGGAGCTTTGAATGTCGGGGCTGTTCTTATTTTACCCGAGGGGTTTGAATTAGCCCCTCCCGATCGTATTTCGCCCGAGATTAAAGAAAAGATAGGAAATCTGTCTTTTCAGAGCTATCGTCCCACTAAAAAAAATATTCTTGTGATAGGTCCGGTTCCTGGTCAGAAATATAGTGAAATCACCTTTCCTATTCTTTCCCCGGACCCCGCTACTAAGAAAGATGTGCACTTCTTAAAATATCCCATATATGTAGGCGGGAACAGGGGAAGGGGTCAGATTTATCCCGACGGGAGCAAGAGTAACAATAATGTTTATAATGCTACAGCAGCAGGTATAGTAAGCAAAATAATACGAAAAGAAAAAGGGGGGTACGAAATAACCATAGCGGATGCATCGGATGGACGTCAAGTGGTTGATATTATCCCTCCAGGACCGGAACTTCTTGTTTCAGAGGGCGAATCCATCAAACTTGATCAACCATTAACGAGTAATCCTAATGTGGGTGGATTTGGTCAGGGAGATGCGGAAATAGTACTTCAAGATCCATTACGTGTCCAAGGTCTTTTGCTCTTCTTGGCATCTGTTATTTTGGCACAAATCTTTTTGGTTCTTAAAAAGAAACAGTTTGAGAAGGTTCAATTGTCCGAAATGAATTTCTAGATCTGCGGATTTATCAACATCAAGCTCTAAAAATAAACAAATTTTTGTTGGGAATTATGTATGATCAAAAAAATTTTGCTTATTTATATTCTTTATTCTACCGGATTTCGGGAATTACTTAATACCGCATTCCTGGTCATAGTATATTGTGAAGGCGACTGTTTTACTTAACTCTTCTTTATTTATTTGTTTTTTCAATCCAAATTGAAACGGTATGATATAGAATGAATCAATAGTTTTATATTTGACTAGAATCAAAACAAAAGATAAATAAGCGGAGAATAGAAACCAAAGTATAAATGAGAGGAACAAAGGATTTTAGGGGAGATTGTTCGTCTCCTAGTCCTTGACACAAGAAACGGAATTTTACCCAACCCTTTCTTGTGTCGAATTAATAAAGATTCTCGATCCCGTTCGTAAAAAATGGATATTTGTAGTTTTCATTTTTTTTTTTTTTTTTTAGGTTTATTTTATCATAACCCTTTTTTAGATTTCTTACGTAACATAGTGGTAGTGGACAAATAAATATAGGTCAATTTATTGAGCAATATAGAACTTCTTCAATTTCAACGAACTTATAAAAAAAAATTTCACTTTTATTAGATTAAATATTTATTAGATTAAATGGAGTAAGGTTCTATTCTATTAGTATAGAAAGGGTTTGCATGATATCTGATTGATAGAAATATATTCTATTTATATATAATTGTGAGTCATCCAAAAAGGGTAAATCGAGTGATTCCTTCTTTGTTTTAAGTATTGACAGATACTATTGAGTAACAGATGTTCTGAATCAATTAACGAAGTTCATTTTTTAAAAACATCATCAGAAAAGGTGGAGGTTTTTGAAACATCTCTAAAAAAAAAATATTATGATTATTAAGAACTCAACGGGACTTACCCCCTCTTTCCTTGTCTGATTCGAGGGGGATCCCGTTGAGTTCTTATGCTTTCATGTCTACAACTCAGTTCATCCGATTATTACAG